AATGAATTGCCTGACAAAAGGATTACTTTGATAGAGTAAATCATATAATTTTTTAATTATATTCATTATATTTAATAGAATTAAACTATTCCTTAAAGTATCAAAAACTTTCGTGCATCTTACACTAAAATATAAAAAGATAAGCTAATTAAGCTATTGGGTTCATACCCCACTTATAAAGGTAATAATCCTTTTCTTTTTAATTTTTAAAAATTCATATAAATTATTATTCTTATTTTCCTTAATACTAGGAACAATAATTACAATCTCATCAACAACATGAATTAGAGCATGAATAGGTTTAGAAATTAATTTATTGTCATTTATCCCCCTAATATCTGATAATAAAAATTTAATATCAACTGAATCTTCTATAAAATATTTCCTAGTTCAAGCAATAGCATCTTCAATTTTATTATTTATTGTAATTATTTATATAATAAATAGAAATTTTTATAGAAATTTTAATCAAAATTTTTATTTTAATTTATTAATAATTTCAACACTAATAATAAAAATAGGAATAGCTCCTTTTCATTTTTGATTTCCTAATATTATTGAAGGATTAAATTGAATTAATTCTTTAATTCTATTAACCTGACAAAAAATTGCTCCTTTAATACTTTTATCATATATAAATATAAATCAAATTATTATTCCTATAATTATTATTTCAATAATTATTAGAGCAATTGGAGGTTTAAATCAAACTTCTTTACGAAAAATTATAGTATATTCTTCTATTAATCATATAAGATGAATATGTGCTTCTATACTTTTAAATAAATCAATTTGATTAAATTATTTTATTTTTTATAGATTTTTATCTATTACATTAATTTATAATTTTTATATTAATAAATTATATTATATAAATCAATTATATTCTTTATATAATTATTCTATAGAAATAAAATTAATTTTTTTTATAAATTTTTTATCTTTAGGAGGTTTACCTCCCTTTTTAGGATTTTATCCAAAATGAATAGTAATTGAATTATTATCAAATAATCAATTATTTTTAATTTCTATTATAGTAATATTAACTTTATTAACATTATTCTTTTATATTCGAATATGCTATTCAAGTTTTTTATTAAATTATTATGAAATTAAATGAAATAATATAATTAATATAAATAATAAACATTATTTATACTTAATTTTATCATTTATTTCTATTTTTGGATTATTATTAATGAATATTTTATATTTTATATTTTAAAGGCTTTAAGTTAATTTAAACTAATAGCCTTCAAAGCTATAAATATAAGATAATCTTTTAAGCCTTAATAAATTTTATTTATTCCTTTAGAATTGCAGTCTAATATCATTATTGACTATAAAGCTTGATTAAAGAGATAATTCCCATAAATAAATTTACAATCTATTGCCTATAATTCAGCCATTTAATCTAATTGCAACAATGATTATTTTCAACTAACCATAAAGACATTGGAACATTATATTTTATTTTTGGAGCTTGAGCAGGTATAGTAGGAACATCATTAAGAATTATAATTCGTGCTGAATTAGGACACCCAGGTGCACTAATTGGTGATGATCAAATTTATAATGTTATTGTTACTGCACATGCTTTTATTATAATTTTTTTTATAGTAATACCTATTATAATAGGTGGATTTGGGAACTGACTAGTACCCCTAATATTAGGAGCCCCAGATATAGCATTCCCTCGAATAAATAATATAAGTTTCTGACTATTACCTCCTTCTCTTACATTATTATTAGCAAGAAGTATAGTAGAAAATGGAGCTGGTACAGGATGAACTGTTTATCCTCCTTTAGCATCTAATATCGCCCATAGAGGAGCTTCAGTAGATTTAGCTATTTTTTCTTTACATTTAGCAGGTATTTCATCAATTTTAGGAGCAGTAAATTTTATTACTACAATTATTAATATACGTTCTACAGGAATTACATTTGATCGTATACCTTTATTTGTATGATCCGTAGGTATTACTGCTTTATTATTATTATTATCTTTACCAGTATTAGCAGGTGCTATTACTATATTATTAACAGATCGAAACTTTAATACTTCATTCTTTGATCCTGCTGGTGGTGGAGATCCTATTCTATATCAACATTTATTTTGATTTTTTGGTCATCCAGAAGTATATATTTTAATTTTACCAGGATTTGGTATAATTTCTCATATTATTAGTCAAGAATGTGGAAAAAAGGAAACATTTGGATCTTTAGGAATAATTTATGCTATATTAGCAATTGGATTATTAGGATTTATTGTATGAGCTCATCATATATTTACAGTAGGAATAGATGTTGATACCCGAGCTTATTTTACATCTGCTACTATAATTATTGCTGTACCAACTGGTATTAAAATTTTTAGTTGATTAGCTACTCTTCATGGTACTCAACTAACTTATTCTCCAGCTATATTATGATCATTAGGATTTGTTTTCCTATTTACAATAGGAGGATTAACAGGAATTGTATTAGCTAATTCATCTATTGATATTGTTTTACATGATACTTACTATGTTGTAGCCCATTTCCATTATGTTTTATCAATAGGAGCTGTATTTGCAATTATAGCAGGTATTATTCATTGATATCCTTTATTTACAGGTTTAACTCTTAATAATAATTTATTAAAAACTCAATTTACAATTATATTTATAGGTGTAAATTTAACTTTCTTTCCTCAACATTTCTTAGGATTAGCTGGTATACCACGACGATATTCTGATTATCCAGATGCATATACTACATGAAATGTAGTTTCATCTATCGGTTCTTATATTTCATTCTTTAGTATTATTATATTTCTTTATATTATTTGAGAAAGATTCTTAGTTCAACGATCATTAATTTTCCCAATAAACCTAAATTCATCCATCGAATGATATCAAAATACTCCTCCTTCAGAACACAGTTATTCTGAATTACCTTTAATTACTAATTATCTAATATGGCAGATTAGTGCAATGGATTTAAGCTCCATATATAAAGTATTTTACTTTTATTAGAAAATTAATGGCAACATGAGCTAATTTAAATTTACAAGATAGTGCATCACCTTTAATAGAACAATTAATTTTTTTTCATGATCATGCATTATTAATTTTAGTAATAATTACAATTTTAGTAACATATATAATAACTTCATTATTATTTAATAAATATACTAACCGTTATCTTTTACATGGTCAAACAATTGAAATTATTTGAACTATTCTTCCAGCAATTACCTTATTATTTATTGCATTTCCATCATTACGTTTATTATATTTAATCGATGAAATTAATGAACCTATAATTACTCTAAAATCTATTGGTCATCAATGATATTGAAGTTATGAATATTCAGATTTTACAAATCTAGAATTTGATTCATATATAATTCCTACAAATGATTTATCAGATAATGGTTTTCGATTACTTGATGTTGATAATCGAGTTGTATTACCAATAAATTCACAAATTCGTATTTTAGTGACAGCAACAGATGTAATTCATTCTTGAGCTGTACCAGCTTTAGGAGTTAAAATTGATGGAACTCCAGGTCGTCTTAATCAAACAAATTTTTTAATTAATCGACCAGGTTTATATTATGGTCAATGTTCAGAAATTTGTGGAGCTAATCATAGTTTTATACCTATTGTAATTGAAAGAATTCCTATAAACTACTTCATAAAATGAATTACAAATAATATTTAATCATTAGATGACTGAAAGTAAGTAATGGTCTCTTAAACCATAGTATAGTAGATTAACAACTACTTCTAATGAATTTATATATATATATATATAAAAAAATTAGTTAAATTTATAACATTAGTATGTCAAACTAAAATTATTAGAATTTCTAATATTTTTTGATTCCACAAATAGCTCCAATTAGTTGACTATTATTATTTATTATTTTTTCTATAACTTTTATTATAGTAAATATTTTAAATTATTATAATTTCATTTATAAAAGAGAAATTTCTTCTCATAAATCTATTTCTTCTAAATCAATAAATTGAAAATGATAACAAATTTATTTTCTGTTTTCGACCCCTCTTCTAGTATTATAAATTTGTCATTAAATTGATTAAGAACTTTTATTTGTATTTTAATAATTCCATCAACATTTTGATTAATTCCTTCACGGTATCATATTATTTATAATAATATTTTATTAACTTTACATAAAGAATTTAAAACATTATTAGGAGTATCTGGTCATAATGGAAGAACATTTATTTTTATCTCTCTTTTTTCATTTATTTTATTTAATAATTTTATAGGCTTATTTCCATATATTTTTACTAGTACAAGTCATTTAACTATAACATTAGCTTTAGCTTTTCCTTTATGACTAAGATTTATATTATATGGATGAATTAATCATACTCAACATATATTTGCTCACTTAGTACCTCAAGGTACACCAGCAATTTTAATACCTTTTATAGTATGTATTGAAACTATTAGTAATATTATTCGTCCAGGAACATTAGCTGTACGATTAACAGCTAATATAATTGCAGGTCATTTATTAATAACATTAATAGGAAATACTGGTGTTTCTATATCAATAATTATAATTAATTTATTAATTATTGGTCAAATTGCTTTATTAGTACTAGAATCAGCAGTATCAATTATTCAATCATATGTATTTGCTGTTTTAAGTACACTATATTCTAGAGAAGTAAATTAATGTCAACACATTCTAATCACCCTTTTCATTTAGTTGATTATAGACCATGACCTTTAACAGGAGCAATCGGAGCTATAACTACAGTTTCTGGTATAGTAAAATGATTCCATCAATATGATTCAAGTTTATTCATATTAGGAACAGTAATCACTTTATTAACTATATATCAATGATGACGAGATGTTGCTCGAGAAGGAACTTTCCAAGGTTTACATACGTTTATAGTAACAATTGGTTTACGATGAGGAATAATTTTATTTATTGTATCAGAAATTTTTTTCTTTATTAGCTTCTTTTGAGCATTTTTTCATAGTAGACTATCCCCTTCTATTGAATTAGGAGCTATTTGACCACCTATAGGAATTCAAACTTTTAATCCATCTCATATCCCTCTATTAAATACAACAATTCTTTTATCTTCAGGTATTACTGTAACTTGAGCTCATCATGCTTTAATAGAAAATAATCATTCTCAAGCTACTCAAGCTTTATTTTTTACAATTATTTTAGGAATTTATTTTACAATTTTACAAGGATATGAATATATTGAAGCTCCTTTTACTATTGCTGATTCAGTTTACGGATCTACATTTTTTATAGCAACAGGATTTCATGGAATTCATGTATTAATTGGAACAATATTTTTACTAGTATGTTTAATTCGTCATATAAATAATCACTTTTCAAGTACTCATCATTTTGGTTTTGAAGCAGCAGCTTGATATTGACATTTTGTTGATGTAGTATGATTATTTCTTTATATTACTATTTATTGATGAGGAGGATAAAATATTTATATAGTATAAAAGTATATATGACTTCCAATCATAAGGTCTATTATTTAATAGTATAAATAATTTTTTCTATAATTTTTATCTCTTTAATTTTATTAACTATTTCAATAATTATAATATTATTAGCAAGAATTTTATCAAAAAAAACAATTTTAGACCGAGAAAAATGTTCTCCTTTTGAATGTGGATTTGATCCTAAATCATCATCTCGTCTTCCTTTTTCTTTACATTTTTTTTTAATTGCTATTATTTTTTTAATTTTTGATGTAGAAATTGCTTTAATTTTACCTATAATTATTACATTAAATTATTCTAATTTATTTATATGAACAACAACTAGAATTTTTTTTATTATTATTTTATTACTAGGTTTATATCATGAAATGAATCAAGGAGCTTTAAATTGAACTAATTAGGGTTGTAGTTAATTATAACATTTGATTTGCATTCAAAAAGTATTGAATTTCAATCTACCTTAGAATTTGAAGCGATAAATTGCAATTAGTTTCGACCTAATCTTAGATAATTATTATCCTAATTCTTTAATTAAAGCCAAAATAGAGGCTTATCATTGTTAATGATATCATTGAGAATTATCTCTAATTAAAGAAATATAGTGCAAAGAAAAAAGCTGCTAACTTTTTTATTTAATGGTTTAACTCCATTAGTATTTCGATTTATATAGTTTAATAAAAACATTACATTTTCATTGTAAAAATAAAAAAATTTTTTTTATAAATAATTACTAAAAATAATTATTTATTCAAAGATTAACTAATCTCCCTTACATCTTCAGTGTAATACTCTTAATATAAGCTATTTGAATAAATTATAAATACAAAAATTAATAATCATAATAAAAATATTAATAAATAAATTTTAAAATTATTATTTTGTAAAATTCTATTTAATTGTGATATTTTAATAAAAGTATTAAATAATATCTGACCACCTAAATACTCTGATCATCCCTGATCTATAATTTTATTTATTGTCACACCATATAATAAAGGATATTTAATTAAACCATATGTAGAAATATAAGGTATAAATCACATAGACCCAAAAAAATTAGAATAATTATAATATAATAAAGATTTATTAATATAATATAAATTTACATTAGATATTATATATCCTACTAAGCCTCCTATAATACAAACAAAAATTGTTAATTGTTTTATATACCAAGGTAAACAAATTATATAAGGAGTAGGAAAAATTAATCAATTTAATATTCTTCCTCCAATAATAGATATTAATAATAATCCAAATATACCCTTTAATATTGTTCATCCTTCATCACTTAAAATGTTTAATGTAAAACTATTTATTGTACCCGTCAAAGAATAAAATACTAATCGAAAAGAATAACAAACAGTTAACCCTGTAGAAAAAAAATATAAAAAAAAAATTAATAAATTTATATTAGATATTAAAGAAATTTCTAAAATTAAATCCTTTGAATAAAATCCTGCTAAAAAAGGTATTCCACATAAAGCTAAATTAGAAATATTAAAACAAGATGAAGTTAAAGGTATTGTTATTCTTAAATTTCCTATAAATCGAATATCTTGAAAATTATTTATATTATGAATAATTCTTCCAGCACATATAAATAATAATGCCTTAAATAAGGCATGAGTTAATAAATGAAAAAAAGCTAATTTATAAAATCCTATTGATAAAATTCTTATTATTAAACCTAATTGTGATAGTGTAGAAAGAGCAATAATTTTTTTTAAATCAAATTCAAAATTTGCCCCTAACCCTGCTATAAATATAGTTAATCCAGAAATTAATAATAAAATTTTTCCTAAAATTGTATCAACTAATAAAATATTAAAACGAATTAATAAATAAACTCCAGCTGTAACCAATGTAGAAGAATGAACTAATGCTGACACTGGTGTAGGAGCAGCTATAGCTGCAGGTAATCATGAAGAAAAAGGAATTTGAGCTCTTTTAGTTATTGCAGCTAATACTATCAAATATCCAATAATTTGTATACAATAATCATTTTTTATAAATTCTAAATAATAAATATAATTTCAACTTCCATAATTTAATATTCAAGCAATAGCAACTAAAAAAGCTACATCTCCAATACGATTCGATAAAGCTGTTAATATTCCAGCTCTATAAGACTTTACATTTTGAAAATAAATTACTAAACAATAAGAAACTAAACCTAATCCATCTCATCCTAATAAAATTCTAATTATATTTGGTCTAATAATCAAGAACATTATAGATAAAACAAATATTAATACTAATATAATAAAACGATTAATATTATAATCAGCACTTATATATTCTTTTCTATATAAAATTACTAATGAAGCAATTAATAAAACAAAAGATATAAAAATTAAACATATTCAATCAAATAATATTGTTATAGAAATATTAGAAGAATTTAATATAATTAATTCCCATTCAATAAAAATTGAATAATCATTTATTAAAAAAACTAATCCCATTAAAAATAATCTAATTCTTAAACTTAATAAACTAATAAATCTTAATAAACAAATAGAAATAAATTTCACGATTTAAAATGATAACTCATATCTTTGACACCACAAATCAATATTTTTATTAAACTATTTAAATTTAAAAATATATAAACATATCACTCTTCAAAATTAATAAATTTAAAGGTAATCAATGTAAAAATAATAATAAATATTCACGAATAGAACCATTTCTAAAAGAATAAATTCCTGAATAATATATACCATGTTGAGTATAAGAATATAAGTATAAAGTATAAGCAGCTCTAAAAAAAGAAATAAATATAATTATTAATATTGATATTCTAGATCATCTAATAATAGAATTTAATAAACTAATTTCTCTTAATAAATTTAAAGAAGGAGGAGCAGCTATATTTGTTGATCTTAATAAAAATCATCATAATGCTATAGAAGGTATAAAATTCATAAATCCTTTATTAATTAATATTCTCCGTCTTCCTGAACGTTCATACATAATATTAGCTAAACAAAATATTCCTGATGAACATAAACCATGAGCAATTATTAAAGTATAAGAACCATAAAATCCTCAATAAGTTATTGTTAATAATCCACTAATTACAATTCCTATATGAGCTACTGAAGAATAAGCAATTAATATTTTTACATCAATTTGACGTAAACATATTAAACTTACCACTACTCCCCCAATTAATGAAATACTAATAAATAAATAATTTATTTTTATTCCTATAAATTGAATTAAAATTAAAGTTCGCATTAAACCATACCCCCCTAATTTTAATAAAACACCAGCCAAAATTATTGAACCTGAAATAGGTGCTTCTACATGAGCTTTTGGTAATCACAAATGAACTAAATATATAGGTATTTTTACTAAAAACGCTATAATTATTCCTAAATATAATAATAAATAATCATAAGAATAAAAAAATATAAAAAAATTTAAATTATAAATTTCATTATAAAAATAAAAAATAGAAACTAATAAAGGTAAAGATGCTAATAAAGTATAAAATAATAAATAAACTCTAGCTTGTAAACGTTCAGGTTGGTATCCTCAACCTATAATTAATAAAAATGTAGGAATTAATCTACTTTCAAAAAATACATAATATAAAAATAAATTTGTTGTAGAAAAAGATAAAAATAAAAATAATAACAATAATAATACATTAAAAATAAATATATTCATAAAATTTTTATGTTTAAAAATAAGTTTTCTTGATATAATCATTAATCTACAAATTCATAATCTTAATAAAATTATTCCATAAGAAAATAAATCACACCCAAAAAAATATCTTATTCTACCTCAATAATTACAAAAATAATTATTAAAAATAAATAAAAAACTAATTATAAATAAAACATTTTGCACCATTCAAAATATTTTTTTTATAAAACATAAAGGTATCAAAAATAAAATTATCAATAAAAACTTTAACATTTTAAAATATTAAAAGATTGAAAATAATTATTTCCATATGTTCGAATTATAGAAACTAAAATTGATAAACCCAAAGCTCCTTCACATACTATAAAAATAATAAATATTATTAATAAATATACTTCATAATTATTAAATATTAAAAATAAATATAAAAACATAAATAATCTTAATATAATAAATTCTAAACTCAATAATATTCTTAATAAATACTTACGTAAAGAAATAAAAACATATATTCCTCTTAAAAATATTACCATTACTAATAAATCAAATATATATATTATCATTAGTTTTAATAGTTTAACAAAAACATTGGTCTTGTAAATCAAAAATAAGATTTATTCTTTTAAAACTTCAAGAAAAAAGAAATATCTTTATCATTAATCTCCAAAATTAATATTTTAATTAAACTATTTCTTGATATTTTACAAAATTTATTAATTATTTTTATTATTTTATTTTCATTTATTTTTATACAAATAATTCATCCTCTATCAATAGGATTAATTTTACTTTTACAAACATTATTAATTAGATTATTAATTGGATTAATAAATGAAACATACTGATTTTCATATATTTTATTTTTAGTATTTTTAGGGGGTATATTAATTTTATTTATTTATGTTACATCTACAGCATCAAATGAAACATTTAATTTATCTATTAATCAATTTTTTTTTAGTATTATATTTATAATTATTATATTATTTTTATTATTTATTTATGACGATATAATTAATAATCTTTATTATACTAACATAATAAATTTTAATACAGAAAATTCAATAAATTTAATTAAATTATTTAATTATCCAACAAATTTAATTACTATTTTATTAATAAATTATTTATTAATTACATTAATTGCTGTAGTAAAAATTACTAACATTTTTTATGGACCATTACGTCATATATTTAACTAATGAATAAACCTTTACGATCTTCTCACCCTTTATTTAAAATTGCCAATAATGCTTTAGTAGATTTACCTGCACCTATTAATATTTCATCATGATGAAATTTTGGTTCATTATTAGGATTATGCTTAATTATTCAAATTTTAACAGGACTATTTTTAGCAATACATTATACTGCAGATATTAATTTAGCTTTTAATAGAGTAAATCATATTTGTCGAGATGTTAATTTTGGATGATTTTTACGAACACTTCATGCTAATGGAGCATCATTTTTTTTTATTTGTATTTATTTACATGTAGGACGAGGAATCTATTATAATTCATATATATTTATTCCTACATGATTTGTAGGAGTACTAATTCTATTTCTTGTTATAGGAACAGCTTTTATAGGTTATGTATTACCTTGAGGTCAAATATCTTTTTGAGGAGCCACTGTTATTACTAATTTGTTATCAGCTATTCCTTATCTAGGAACAGATTTAGTTCAATGATTATGAGGAGGATTTGCTGTTGATAATGCTACTTTAACACGATTTTTTACTTTTCATTTCATTATACCTTTTATTGTTTTAGCACTAATATTAATTCATTTATTATTTTTACATCAAACAGGATCTAATAATCCTACAGGACTAAATTCTAATTCTGATAAAATTCCATTTCATCCTTATTTTACATATAGGGATATTACTGGATTTTTATTAATAATAATATTATTAACTTTATTAACACTTATTAATCCATATTTATTAGGAGATCCTGATAATTTTATTCCTGCAAATCCTTTAGTTACACCAGCTCATATTCAACCTGAATGATATTTTTTATTTGCATATGCAATTTTACGTTCTATTCCTAATAAGTTAGGAGGAGTAATTGCTCTAGTTTTATCAATTGCTATTTTATTTATTTTACCTTTTACTCATACTAGAAAATTCCAAGGTATTCAATTTTACCCAATTAATAAACTTTTATTTTGAATAATAACAATTACTGTAATTTTATTAACATGAATTGGAGCTCGACCTGTTGAAGAACCTTATGTAATTATTGGTCAATTATTAACTATTATCTATTTTTCATATTATCTATTAAATCCTCTAATTTCTAAATATTGAGATAATATAATTAATTAGTTAATGAGCTTGAATAAGCATATGTTTTGAAAACATAAGATAGAATTTAATTTTCTATTAACTTTACTAAATATAATTATATAAATATAAAAATAATAAAATTTTTAAACCTAAAAAAAAACATAAATAATTTAAAGAAAAAGGTAAAAAATTTTTTCAAGCTAAATATATTAATTTATCATAACGAAACCGAGGTAAAGTTCCCCGTACTCAAATAAAAACAAAAGAAATAAATATTAATTTAAAATAAAAAAAAAAATTATAAATATCACAACCCAAAAATATAACTACAAATAATATTCTTATAAATAAAATTCTTGAATATTCAGCTAAAAAAATTAAAGCAAATCCTCCTCTTCTATATTCTACATTAAACCCAGAAACTAATTCTGATTCTCCTTCAGCAAAATCAAAAGGAGTACGATTAGTTTCTGCTAAACATGAACAAAATCAAACTAATCCTATAGGAAATATTATAATTAAAAATCATAAATATTCTTGATAAAATAAAAAATTAATTATATTATATCCATTAATTAAAAATACAAATGATAATAAAATTAAAGCTAAACTAACTTCATAAGAAATAGTTTGTGCTACAGAACGTAAACTTCCTAATAAAGCATAATTTGAATTTGAAGATCACCCTGCAACTATAACTGTATACACCCCTATTCTTGTACAGCATAAAAAAAATAATAAACCTAAATTAAATCTATATAAATTAATTAATATAGGCATACATATTCAAATTACTAAAGATAAAAATAAAGAAAAAATTGGTGAAAAATAATAAGGTAAATAATTTGATATTAATGGATAAGTTTGTTCCTTAGTAAATAACTTAATTGCATCACAAAAAGGTTGAGGAATTCCCATTAAACCAACTTTATTAGGACCCTTACGAATTTGAATATATCCTAATACTTTACGTTCTAATAAAGTTAAAAATGCTACTCTCACTAAAACACAAATAATTAATAATAAACTTCCAATAAATATTAATATTAAATCTATTAAATACAAGTACTATTTATAGAATAATCTATATAAATAAATTCTAAATTTATTGCACTAATCTGCCAAAATAGTTATTAATAATATTCTATTTTAAAAATTTATAATTCAAATATTTGGTCCTTTCGTACTAAAATATTTTATTTATTAAAGATAGAAACCAACCTGGCTTACGCCGGTCTGAACTCAGATCATGTAAGAAACTATAAGTCGAACAGACTTTAAATTTAAACTACTGCACCTAAATTTATATCTTAATCCAACATCGAGGTCGCAATCTTTTTTATCAATATGAACTCTCTAAAAAAATTACGCTGTTATCCCTAAAGTAACTTAATTTTTTAATCATAATAATGGATCAATCACTCATAAATTAATGTTTTTTAAAAATTAAAAGTTTATTAAATTTTAATATCACCCCAATAAAATAATTAATTTTATTATTAATTAAATTATCTATATATTAATAAAATTATAATTATAAAGATTTATAGGGTCTTCTCGTCTTTTAATTAAATTTTAGCTTTTTAACTAAAAAATAAAATTCTAAATAAAATTAAATTGAAACAGTTAATATTTCATTCAACCATTCATACCAGCCTTCAATTAAAAGACTAATGATTATGCTACCTTTGCACAGTTAGGATACTGCGGCCATTTAAAATTTTCAGTGGGCAGGTTAGACTTTATATTAAATTCAAAAAGACATGTTTTTGTTAAACAGGTGAATATTAATTTTTGCCGAATTCTTTAATTTAACCTATCAATTAAATTTATATTTACATAAAAATATACTAATTATATCATTATTTCTATATATAAACTATTTATATATAAATTTTTATAAAAAATTAAAATATATTAAATCATATTTATTCTAATATAAATTATAACATAATTATTAATAATTGCTATTTATAAGCATATATATATTATAAAAATTTAATAATTTGTAATTTAATTATATAGCTTATCCCATATAATTGTAAAATAAAAAATTAAAATAATTTAATATTTAAATATTTTTAATTCTATTTCTAAATTAAATTTAATTCTAAAAAAACTAGATACCATTAAAAACGAATAACATTTCATTTCTAATAAATTATTAAAAATAATTTTACCACAATAACTTTTATAATTTATTAAATCTTTTAAAATCGAGAAAATTATTTATAAATAATATTTATTTGATATACCCTGATACAAAAGGTACAATTAATAAAATTTTCTTTTTTAATAATATTTTTTCATAATATTTCAATTTTATTTCACAATACTAATCATCTATAATTAAAATTATTTATTTTTTATACAATACTACAAATTTTCTTTATATAATTATTTTTAATAAAATAAAATAATAAAAAATAAAATTAATAAATAAAAATTAATCAATTTATAATGAATTGCACATAAATCTTTTCAATGTAAATGAAATGCTTTACTATTTAAGCTTTAAATTGAATCTAGATACACTTTCCAGTACATCTACTATGTTACGACTTATCTTATCTTAAAATAAGAGTGACGGGCGATATGTACATATTTTAGAGCTAAAATCAAATTATTAATCTTTATAATTTTACTTTCAAATCCACTTTCAATAAATTTTTCATATTTATATTCATTTAAATATATTTATTGTAACCCATTATTATCTTAATAATATGCTGCACCTTGATCTGATATATAATCTTATTTAATTTATTGAAAATTATTTTTCTTATAAAATTTTCTATAACGACGGTATACAAACTAATTTATAATATTAAGTAAGGTCCAACGTGGATTATCGATTAAAAAACAGGTTCCTCTGAATAGACTAAAATACCGCCAAATTTTTTAAGTTTAAAGAATATAACTATTAATACTCTAGTTTTTTTAATTACATTTAAAATAATAGGGTATCTAATCCTAGTTTATTATTTAAATTTATAAGCTTCAACTTATCTATAAAAAATATATTTAATTTTAAAATTTCACTTAATAAAATTAATTTTATTTTTTTTCTAATACGTCTAACTCTAAACTAAAAATATTTACTTATATTTTTTGTCTAACCGCGACTGCTGGCACAAATTTAGTCAATATTATTTAATATTACTATTTCTAAATTTCTTTAATTAATAATATTAATTATTACAATTAATTATAATTTTATTATTTTTTAAATAATAAAAAATACATGCAAAAACTCGTATATAAATTATATTAATAATAAATATTTAAGTCAAAATAAAACTTTATTATTAAAATAATAATTTTTTTAATATAATTAATATTAAATTATATTTTTTTTTTTTTTTTTTATAAATAGATTGTTTTACTATGACGTAGTTTTTTCACTTTAGACTATACAAAGTTAATATTCATAAATTTCTATATATATATACAATCTATGATTATCCTAATAAATTTATATTATTTATAGAGTTTAAAAAAATTTAATTTATATAAATCTAACATAATTTATATTCACTGTAATCTATCTTTATATATTGATTCCTGAAATTATATCACAGATTTGAAAATATTTATTAATATATAAATTATTTATATAAAATATATAAATAATTATTAATTAATATTAAATTATATTATATATTTAGATGATTATATGTAGCACTTTAATGATAAATATACTTATATGTATAAATTATTTATATTAATATTGAAATAATTGCTTATTAATTATTATTTTTATTATTAGTTATAGATAATTATAGAAAATTTATATATATAAAGAAATACATATAAATTATTTATATATATATATATAATTATATAATTTTATAATATATAAATTATTTATATATATATATATAATTAATAATATATTAAATTAATTAAATATTTATATATATATATATATATATACAGACAAAACTAATTATTATAAAAATTATAAAACAATATAATTTAATATACTAAAAATTATTATTTAATTAAATTTAATATTAACTAATAATTTAGTAATTAATTTTATTTTTTTTTCATAAAGATAAAAAAATTCATTTTTTTTTCATAATAAGCTAATTTCATTCTAAATTTTACAT